GTGGGGCTAATAGTTTTCATTTCCCATCTCATGGAAAACCAAAACCCTTTTCGTTCCGCCTAGCCCTATCCCCCTCTAGGGGTATTTTAGTGATAGGTCCTATAGGAACTGGACGATCCTATTTGGTCAAATCCCTAGCGACAAACTCCTATCTTCCTTTCATTACGGTATTTCTGAACAAGCTGGATTTGAAAATAGTTATTGATGATCTCGATCCTGAGGACTATATGGAAGCGCTTGATGATGTGGATATTGATCGTATTGATGATGATAGCGATCCTGCTAAGGACTATATGGATGCGCTTAAAGATGTGGACGATATTGATGATCGTGACTCTATTTATTCGAACTTGGACTCGGACCCGGAGCTGAGGGAGGAGTATACGGCGGATGATGAGATACTTAGGTATATCATCGAGTTGGAAATAGACCTAGCTTCTATCAACTTGCAATTCGAATTGGCAAGAACAATGTCTCCTTGCATAGTATGGATTCCAAACATTCATGATCTGTATGTGGATGAGTCGGAGTCCCTCGGTTTATTATTGAACTATCTCTCCGGGGATTGTGAAAGACGGTCCACTAGAGATATTCTTGTTATTGCTTCGACTCATATTCCCCAAAAAGTGGATCCCGCTCTAATAGCTCCGAATAAATTAAATACATGCATTAAGATACGAAGGCTTCTTATTCCACAACAACGAAAGCACGTTTTCACCCTTTCATATACTAGGGGATTTCACTTGGAAAAGAAAATGTTCCGTACTAATGGATTCGGGTCCATAGCCATGGGTTACAATGCACGAGATCTTGTAGCAATTACCAATGAGGCCCTATCGATTAGTATTACACAGAAGAAATCAATTATAGACACTAATACAATTAGATTCGCTCTTCATAGACAAACTTGGGAGTTGCGAGCCCATGTAAGACCGGTTCCGGATCATGGGATCCTTTTCTATCAGATAGGAAGGGCTGTTGCACAAAATGTACTTATAAATAATTGCTGCCTTATAGATCCTATATCTATCTATATGAAGAAGCAATCATGTTACGAAGGGGATCCTTATTTGTACAAATGGTTCTTCGAACTTGGAACGAACATGAAGAAATTAACGATACTTCTTTATCTTTTGAGTTGTTCTGCCGGATCGATCGCTCAAGATCTTTGGTCTCTACCCGGACCCGATGAAAAAAATTGGATCACTTCTTATAGACTCGTTGAGACGGATTCTGATCTAGTTGATGGCCTATTAGAAGTAGTAGAAGGCGCTCTGGTGGGATCCTCGCTTCTTCGGCCCGAACCAAGGAATCCCTTAGAGATGATGGAAAATGGATCTCGTTCTATCTTTGATCGTAGATTTCTCTATGAATCGGAGTTTAAAGAATGGGCAGAAGGCACCGACCCGCAACAGTTAGCGGAGGATGCAGTCGATCACATAGTTTGGGCTCCTAGAATATGGCAATCTTGGGGCTTTCTATTTGATTGGATCGAAAGGCCCAATGAATTGGAATTTCCCTATTGGGCCAGGTCATTTCGGGGCAAGCCGATCATTTCTGATGAAGTTAATGATGAATATTTTGATTATGCATTTTATGGTGAAGGGGATGGTGGATATGATGAAGAGGATGAGCTTCAAGAGAATGATTGGGAGTTCTTGCAGAGTGAAACCATGGAGTACCCGGGACGAGATAGATCTTCCAAAGAACAAGTCTTTTTTCGAAAAGGCCAATTCATTTGGGACCCTGGAGATCCACTCTTTTACATATTCAACGACGAGCTCTCTGTCTTTCTGTTTTCACATCGAGAATTCTTTGCAGATGAAGAGATGTCAAAGGGGCTTCTTCTGACTTCCCAAAGGGAGACTCTATATAAACGCGGGTTTAGCAAGAAACCGAAAGAAAAGTACTTCGAATTTTTTATTAATCGCCAGAGACGGAGACGGCTTCGAACCATTAGTTCATTATATAATAGATCTTTCCGTTCTAATATTCAATCCGCGAGTTATCAGTACTTATCAAACCTGTTCCTATCTAACGGAAGGCTGTTGGATCAAATGACAAAGACATTGTTTAGAAAAAGATGGATTTTCCCGGATGAACTGAAAATTGGATTCATGTAACAGGAGAAAGATTTCCCATTCCGTAGTCGTAAAGATGTGTGGCCATGAAAGAGGGATTAAGTGGAACAGAATTGACTGGGCGGTAGAGTCGTGGAAATACTTGTTTTTTCCATATTTCGGACCTTAGCTCCACGGAACAATATGCTACTGCTGAAACATGGAAGAATTGAAATCTTAGATCAAAACACTATGTATGGATGGTATGAACGGCCTAAACAAGAATTCTTGAACAGCGAACAACCAGAGCCTATTACTCACTACATAAAAAAATTTCCATTAATGAAAGATGTAAATCCATTGTAAAATAAAAAATACGCATGTCTGATGAAAGTTGCTATCTGTTCCAATAACGAATCATTGGTTTGACTGAATAACTA